AATAATATGTTTCACCTTCTCTTTTTTTTTTTTTTTTTTTCTTTACTATTATTTTTTTGCAGAAAAATAATAATTTTTTATAAATTATTTTTAATATAGTAATTTTATTTAGAGTATTAAATTTTTTATATAAAATATAATGTAAATAATTTAATTTTTCTTATATATATATATATTAATAAATAATTTACATTATTAGAAATATATAAATATATAAAATTATTATTAATATTTAACTATTTTAAATAAAGAAATATTAGATAAATTTTTATATATAGATTTTGTTAACTATAAATATACCTATTTTCAAATTTTGAAATTTTTTTTATAGTAATATATATAATATATATGTATATTAAATATTTATATATATATATATTATATATTGATTATTCTTAGTATACTCTCTAATTTAATATAAAAAATTATATATAATTTTTCTATATAATATAAATATTTTAAAATTTTATAAATTACTAAAAATTTTTATACTTTTTATTATTTAATTTTCATTTTATATATAAAAAAAAAAAAAATAATGATAGATATTCTTTTAATTAATAATATTTACTAATATATAAATTAATATTATTATTTTTTTTTTAATTTTTAAAATTACTTATTTAATATATATTAATAAATATTATTAATTTATATTTTTTTAATAATGTTAATAATTCTTGTTATATTATTAATTCTTTTAGTTTATAAATATTATTAATATATAAATTGATTTATTAATAATTATTAATTTTATTTTATTATTAAATTATTATTAATTAATAAAAATAAAATTTTATATTTTTATATTTTTTTATTATCATAATTTTTTACTAAAAATTTTTTTATTATTCATTATTCTTTTAGTTAATTAATATTATCAATTAGTATATATGTTTATAAAATTATTATTAATTTTTAAAATTATTAAATTTATATTAATTATTAATTTTATTTTTTTTTTTATTAAAATTAAATTTATAAATATTATGAATTTTAATTTAATTTAAAATTTATGTTATTAATTAAAAGAAAATTAATAACTTTTTTATTATTTTATAAGGGGTAAAATAATTGAAAGTTAAAAAGTGAATTTAGGGATCTAGTAATTAATTTTAATTATTTTTTAATAAATTTATAAAAAATTAATGGTAAAAATATAAAAAATTATTATTATATAATTAAATATTTAATAAATATTATATTATAATAATATTATCTATTATTTTAATAAATAATTTATTAAAATATATTAAAATATATTATTAAGTTTTATTAAATTTATCATTAATATTTTAAATTATTATTAAATTTAATATATAAAGTTTTATTTTGGCTTAAAAATTCATTATTAATTTGATTTATATGTAAATTTTTGTGTGAAATTTTATTAATTTTAATAATTAATAAATTAATTTTAATCTCAGTAATTAATATTATTAATTAAAGAAATTTAGAAATAGCAATATTAAAGAGTATTGGCTAAATTGGTGCCAGCAGTCGCGGTTATACCAATAATACAAATGAATTATATTAATAAAAAGTTAAGTTGTTTTATGTAAAAAATAAAATTATTTTTATTAAGTGAAATTTTAAATATAAATTATTTTAAAATAAAATTAATTGAGGCTAAAAAATTTTTGATAAAAACTAGGATTAGATACCCTATTATTTAAAAAGTAAGTAAAAATTATTAAAGTAGTAATAGTTATGTTCTTGAAACTTAAAAAATTTGGCGGTATTTTAGTCTATTCAGAGGAACCTGTTCTATAATCGATAATCCACGATGGACCTTACTTAAATTTGTTTTCAGTTTATATACCGTCGTTATTAGAATATTTTATAAGAATAATAATATTCAATAATTTTTATTAAAAATTATATCAGATCAAGGTGTAGCTTATATTTAAGAAGTAATGGGTTACAATAAAATTATTTATATGAATATAAATATGAAAAATTTATTGAAATTGGATTTGAAAGTAAAATTATAAAGATTAATAATTTGATTTTAGCTCTAAAATATGTACATATCGCCCGTCGCTCTTATTATAAAATAAGATAAGTCGTAACATAGTAGATGTACTGGAAAGTGTATCTAGAATGCAATTTAAAGCTTATAAAGTAAAGTATTTCATTTACATTGAAAAGATTTTTGTGCAAATCAATATAAATTGATTAAATTTTATTTATTAATATTTATATTGATTTTTTAATTTTAAATTATTAAAAATAATTATAAAGTAAAATGTTTTAGTATTGTTTAAAGAAAAAATAATTTTAATAATAGTGAATTAGTATTGTAAAAGAAAATTGAAATAAATTGAAAAAATATTATTTTAAAAGAAAATTTAATTTATTGTACCTTGTGTATCAGCGTTTATTAAATAAATAATAAAAATATATTTTTCTCGATTTTAAAAGAGTTAATATAATATTAAATTTAATGTAATAAAATTATTTTAAATATTATATTAGAAATGAAATGTTATTCGTTTTTAAAGGTTTCTAGTTTTTTAAGAAATAAATTTAATTTAGAATTTATAAATATTATTTATTTAATTTAATTAATTAAATAATTTATAAATTTAATATTTTATGGGATAAGCTATAAAATAAAATATTAAAAATAATAAATAAATATAAAAAATATATGTTTAGAAATATCAATTATTTATAAATTTGTTATAATTTATTTTATTATAAATTATTATTTATTATATTTTAAGTTTTTATTAAAATATTAATTTTAATTTAAAAAATTAAAAAAAAATGATAAAATTAGTATATAATTTTGTTAAATAAATATTAATGAAAAGTTTATGTAAAGAATTCGGCAAAAATTAATGTTCGCCTGTTTAACAAAAACATGTCTTTTTGAATTAAATATAAAGTCTGACCTGCCCACTGAGTTTTTAAATGGCCGCAGTATTTTAACTGTGCAAAGGTAGCATAATCATTAGTCTTTTAATTGAAGGCTGGAATGAATGGTTGGACGAAATATTAACTGTTTCATTTAAATTTAAAATAAAATTTTATTTTTTAGTCAAAAAGCTAAAATTTAATTAAAAGACGAGAAGACCCTATAAATCTTTATATTTTAATTATTTTAATTAATAAGATTATTTTTATTATAATAAATTAAAGTATTTTATTGGGGTGATATTAAAATTTATAAAACTTTTAATTAATTAAAACATAAATGCATGAATTATTGATCCATTATTAATGATTAAAAATTTAAGTTACTTTAGGGATAACAGCGTAATTTTTTTGGAGAGTTCATATCGATAAAAAAGATTGCGACCTCGATGTTGGATTAAGATATAATTTTGGGTGTAGCCGTTCAAATTTTAAGTCTGTTCGACTTTTAAATTCTTACATGATCTGAGTTCAAACCGGTGTAAGCCAGGTTGGTTTCTATCTTTAATAATTTATAATATTTTAGTACGAAAGGATTAAATATTAAAATAATTATATTTTTTATATATGAATTTTATTAATAGAAATGTAAATACTATTTTGGCAGATTAGTGCAATAAATTTAGAATTTATTTATGTAATATAGTTTACAAATAGTACTTGTTTTATATAGAATTATTGTTATCGTTAGTTAGAAGTTTATTATTAATTATTTGTGTATTAGTAAGAGTTGCTTTTTTAACTTTATTAGAACGGAAGGTTTTAGGATATATTCAAATTCGAAAAGGTCCTAATAAAGTTGGAATTATGGGAATTCCTCAACCTTTTTGTGATGCAATTAAGTTATTTACTAAAGAACAAACTTATCCTTTATTATCTAATTACTTAAGATATTATATTTCACCTATTTTTTCTTTATTTTTATCTTTAGTTCTTTGAATATGTATACCTTTTTTTGTAAAATTATATTCATTTAATTTAGGTCTTCTCTTTTTTTTATGTTGCACTAGATTAGGGGTTTATACAGTAATAGTAGCTGGTTGGTCTTCTAATTCTAATTATGCATTATTAGGAGGTTTGCGAGCAATAGCACAAACTATTTCTTATGAAGTTAGTTTAGCTTTAATTTTGTTAAGTTTTGTATTTTTAATTGGAAGTTATAATTTAATTAATTTTTTTTATTATCAATATTATATTTGATTTCTTGTAATTTTATTTCCTATGGCTTTAATTTGATTTACAATTTCTTTGGCTGAAACTAATCGAACTCCTTTTGATTTTGCTGAAGGAGAATCTGAATTAGTTTCAGGATTTAATGTAGAATATAGAAGTGGGGGATTTGCATTAATTTTTTTAGCGGAATATGCTAGAATTTTATTTATAAGTATATTATTTTCTGTAATTTTTTTGGGTTGTGATATTTTTAATTTATTTTTTTATTTAAAATTAACTTTTATTTCTTTTTTATTTATTTGGGCTCGAGGGACATTACCTCGGTTTCGTTATGATAAATTAATATATTTAGCTTGAAAATGTTTTTTATCTTTTTCTTTAAATTATTTATTATTTTTTATTGGGTTTAAAATTTTATTGTTTTCTTTTTTATTAATTAATTTTAGTAAAGTTAATAGAAAATTAAATTTCTATTTTATGTTTTCAAAACATACGCTTATTCAAGCTCATTAACTAATTTAATAAATTATCCCATCATTTAGATACTAGTGGGTTGATTAAATAATAAAAAAAATAAATTACAGTTAAAATTTGACCAATTAATACATAGGGTTCTTCAACAGGTCGAGCTCCAATTCATGTTAATAAAATTACAGTTATTACTATTAATCAAAATAAAATTTTATTGATAGGATAAAATTGAATTCCTCGAAAATTTCTTAAATTGGAAAATGGTAAAATTATTAAAATTGCAATAGATAAAACTAAAGCAATTACTCCTCCTAATTTATTAGGGATTGATCGTAAAATTGCATAAGCAAATAAAAAATATCATTCTGGTTGAATATGTGCTGGAGTAACTAATGGATTGGCCGGAATAAAATTGTCAGGGTCTCCTAATAAATTAGGATTAATTAATACTAATCTAATTAATAATATAATTATAATTAAAAATCCCACAATATCTTTAAAAGAAAAATAAGGATGAAAAGGAATTTTATCAATATTTGAATTTAATCCTATTGGATTATTTGATCCAGTTTGATGTAAAAATAATAAATGAATTATAGTTATTGCAAGAACAATAAAAGGTAAAATAAAATGAAAAGTAAAAAATCGGGTAAGAGTTGCATTATCAACAGCAAATCCTCCTCATACTCATTGAACTAAATCAATACCTAAGTAAGGAACTGCGGATAAAAGATTTGTAATAACTGTTGCTCCTCAAAAAGATATTTGTCCTCAAGGTAAAACATATCCTATAAAAGCTGTTCCTATTACTAAAAATAAAATGATTACTCCAACTAATCAAGTTGGAGTAAATAAATATGAACCATAATATATTCCTCGTCCTACATGTAAATAAATACAAATAAAAAAAAATGAAGCACCGTTAGCATGTAGTGTTCGTAATAATCAACCATAGTTGACATCTCGACAAATATGATTTACTCTATTAAAAGCTAAATTGACATCTGCTGTATAATGTATAGCAAGAAATAATCCAGTTAAAATTTGAATAATTAAACATAAACCTAATAAAGATCCAAAATTTCATCAAGTTGAAATATTGATAGGGGCAGGTAAATCAACTAATGCATTGTTTGCAATTTTAAATAAAGGGTGATTATTTCGTAAAGGTTTATTCATTAATTTATTATTCGTAAAGGTCCTTTAAATAATTTAGTGATTTTAATAATTACAATTAATGTAATTAATAAATAATTTATTAAAAGAATAGTAATAAAATTAGTAGGATAATTATATAATTTATTTAATGATAAAGAATTTTCTATAAAATATGTATAATTATTAGAAATTGATTCTATTTCATTATTATTTATGAAAAATATTAATGAAGGTTTATCAATAATAATTGATAAAAAAATTAGTATAAATAATGTAATTGTTGAAAATATTGTTAATTTTATAGATAAATTAAATATTTCATTTGAAGCTAATGATGTAACATAAATAAATAAAACTAATATACCTCCTATAAAAATTAAAAATAAAATATATGAATATCAAAAATTTTTTGTTATTAATCCTGTTAATAAACAAATTAATGTTGTTTGAATTAATAAAGTTAATCCTATTGATAAAGGATGAATTATATTAATAAAAATAATTGAAATTAATAAAATTATTGAGTATAAAATTAATTGAAGAATTTCAGAAAATAGTTTATTTAAAATATTAATTTTGGGGATTAATGATAAAGAAATTTCTTTTTTTTTGAAGTTTTAAAAGAAAAAATCTTATTTTTGATTTACAAGACCAATGTTTTTATTAAACTATTAAAACTAATGAATATATTTATTTATTGAATATTACCTAGATTTTTATTTATTATTGCTTTATTTTCTTTTGTTTCAAATCGTAAACATTTATTATCAATATTATTAAGTTTAGAATATATTGTTTTAATGTTATTTTTTATATTATTTATATATTTAAATATAATAAATTATGAAAATTATTTTAGAATAATATTTTTGACTTTTAGAGTTTGTGAAGGAGCTTTAGGTATTTCTATTTTAGTTTCTATAATTCGTACTCATGGAAATGATTATTTTCAATCTTTTAATATTATATAAAATATGTTAAAAATAATTTTATTTCTTTTATTTCTTTTATTTATTTCTTTTATAAAAAAAAAGTTTTGAATGGTTCAAAATTTATTATTTTTTATTAGATTTGTATTTATTTTAATAAATAATATAAGAAATTATTGAGTTAATATTTCTTATTTTTTAGGTTATGATACAATATCTTATGGTTTAATATTATTAAGTTTATGAATTTGTTCTTTAATATTAATGGCTAGAGAAAGAATCAATAAATTTAATAATTATAAAAATTTATTTTTATTTAATGTAGTATTGCTATTATTATTATTAATTTTAACATTTAGAAGTATAAGATTATTTATATTTTATTTATTTTTTGAAAGAAGTTTAATTCCAACTTTATTTTTAATTTTAGGTTGAGGATATCAGCCTGAGCGTTTACAAGCTGGATTATATTTATTATTTTATACTTTATTTGTATCTTTGCCTATATTAATTGGTATTTTTTATTTATTTAATAATATAGGAACAATAAATTTTTATTTAATAAGTAATTATTTATTTAATTATGATTTATTATACTTTTGTATAATCTTAGCTTTTTTAGTAAAAATGCCAATATTTTTAGTTCATTTATGATTACCTAAAGCTCATGTTGAAGCCCCTGTATCTGGTTCAATAATTTTAGCTGGAATTATATTAAAATTGGGGGGTTATGGTTTATTACGGGTTATTTCTTTTTTACAAATATTAGGTATAAAATATAATTTTATTTGAATTAGAATTAGTCTAGTTGGAGGATTATTAGTTAGATTTGTTTGTTTACGTCAAACTGATTTAAAATCTTTAATTGCTTATTCTTCAGTAGCTCATATAGGAATTGTATTGGCTGGAATATTAACAATAAGTTATTGAGGTTTATGTGGATCTTATGTATTAATAATTGGTCATGGATTATGTTCATCAGGATTATTTTGTTTAGCAAATATTTCTTATGAACGATTAGGAAGACGAAGTTTATTAATTAATAAGGGTTTATTAAATTTTATACCTACTATAGCTTTATGATGATTTTTATTAAGATCTGGAAATATAGCAGCTCCTCCAACTTTTAATTTATTAGGAGAAATTTCGTTATTAAATAGAATTGTAAGTTGGTCTTGATTTTCAATAATTTCTTTATCATTATTATCTTTTTTTAGAGCTGCTTATTCATTATATTTATATTCTTTTAGTCAACATGGAAATATTTTTTCTGGAGTTTATTCATTTAGAGGGGGAAAAATTCGTGAGTATTTACTTTTAATATTACATTGACTGCCTTTAAATTATTTAATTTTAAAAAGTGAATATTTTATATTATGATTATATTTAAATAGTTTATTAAAAATACTAATTTGTGGTGTTAGTGATATGAATTCATTCATTTTAAATTGTGAAATATTTATCAATTTGTAGAATTAGATTTGTATTTTTAATTTCATTTAGAATTAATTTTTTTATAATGAGTATATATTTTATTATAAATGAATTGACTTATTTTTTAGAGTGAGAATTAGTATCATTAAATAGAATATCTATCATTATAACATTTTTATTTGATTGAATAAGATTATTATTTATATCTTTTGTTTTAATAATTGCTTCTTTAGTTATTTATTATAGAAAAGAGTATATAAGAAATGATGAAAATATTAATCGATTTATTATATTAGTATTAATATTTGTTTTATCAATAATATTATTAATTATTAGACCTAATTTAATTAGAATTTTATTAGGATGAGATGGGTTAGGATTAGTTTCTTATTGTTTAGTTATTTATTTTCAAAATATTAAGTCTTATAATGCTGGGATATTGACTGCTTTATCAAATCGAATTGGTGATGTTGCTTTATTATTAGCGATTGCTTGAATATTAAATTATGGAAGATGGAATTATATTTTTTATTTAGAAATTATACAAAGTAATTTTGAAATAAAAATTATTGGTATTTTAGTTGTTTTAGCAGCTATAACTAAAAGAGCTCAAATTCCTTTTTCTTCTTGACTTCCTGCTGCTATAGCGGCTCCTACTCCAGTTTCTGCTTTAGTTCATTCATCTACTTTAGTAACTGCAGGTGTTTATTTATTGGTACGATTTAATTTATTATTAGAAAATTCAATATTAGGTCAAATTTTATTATTATTATCAGGTTTAACAATGTTTATGGCAGGATTAGGTGCAAATTTTGAATTTGATTTAAAAAAAATTATTGCTTTATCAACTTTAAGTCAATTAGGTTTAATAATGAGAATTTTATCAATAGGATTTTATAAATTAGGATTTTTTCATCTTTTAACTCATGCTTTATTTAAAGCGTTATTATTTATATGTGCCGGAGCTATTATTCATAATATAAATAATTCTCAAGATATTCGTTTAATAGGAGGTTTAAGAATTCATATGCCTTTAACATCTGCTTGTTTTAATGTTTCTAATTTAGCTTTATGTGGAATACCTTTTTTAGCTGGTTTTTATTCAAAAGATATAATTTTGGAAATTGTAATAATTAGAAATATTAATTTATTTTCTTTTTTTTTATATTTTTTTTCTACTGGTTTAACTGTTTGTTATTCTTTTCGATTAGTTTATTATTCAATAACAGGAGATTTAAATAATGTGAGATTAAATATATTAAATGATGAAGGATGAGTTATATTACGAGGTATATTAGGTTTATTATTGATAAGAATTATTGGTGGAAGAATATTAAATTGATTAATATTTTCTAGACCTTATATAATTTGTTTACCATTTTATATAAAAATATTGACTTTATTTGTTTGTATTTTTGGAGGATTAAGAGGTTATTTAATTTCAGTCGTTAATTTATATTTTATGAATAAATCTTTAAAAAATTATTTTATTTCTATATTTATAGGATCTATATGATTTATACCTTATATTGTTACATATGGTATTATTTATTGACCTTTAAATTATGGACAATTTATTATTAAAAGATTTGATCAAGGTTGATCTGAATATTTTGGAAGACAAAATTTATCTCAAAAATTAGAAAAATATTCACAATTAATTTTTATTATACAAAATAATAATTTAAAAATTTATTTATTATTATTTGTATTTTGAATTATAATTTTATTTAATTTAATATTATTTTTATATTCAAATAGCTTATAATTAGAGTATAATATTGAAGATATTAGGGAGATTAATTAATCTTTGAGTATACATAATTAATTTTAGTAATTTATAAAAATTAATTATTTTATTTTTACAATGAAAATGTAAAGTTTTATTTAAACTATATAAATAGAAGTATAAATGGAATTTAACCATTAAAAGAAAAAAGTTAGCAGCTTTTACTTGATCACCATACTTCTTTAATTGGAGTATAAACTCAATTATATCATTAACAATGACATGCCTCTTTTTGGCTTCAATTAAAAGAATAGGGGTAAAATTACCTAAAATTAGGTCGAAACTAATTGCAATAAATCGCTTCATATTCAGTAAGGTAGATTGAATAATCAATACTTTTTGAATGCAAATCAAATGTTATACTTAACTACAACCCTAATTAGATCAATTTAGTATTCCTTGATTTCATTCATGATATAGTCCAATTAATAGAATTGTAATAAAAATAATTGATGAGATTGATCATATTAATATATTTGAATATTTAAAAATAATAATTATTGGGAGAATTAAAGCAATTTCTACATCAAAAATTAAAAAAATAATTGTAATTAAAAAAAAACGAATTGAAAAAGGTAATCGTGATGAAGATTTAGGATCAAATCCACATTCAAAAGGAGATCTTTTTTCTCGATCTACTAAAGATTTTTTTGATAAAATTGAAGCTAATAGTATAACAATAAAAGAAATTAATAAAATAATTCTAGAAATTATTAAAATTATAAAAATTATCTATACTATTAATAATAGGCCTTATGATTGGAAGTCAAATATACTTTTTATACTATATAGATAATTTAAATTAACCTCCTCATCAGTAAATTGTTACATATAAAAATAATCATACAATATCAACAAAATGTCAGTATCAAGCAGCTGCTTCAAATCCAAAATGGTGATTTTTAGAAAAATGATTATTTAGGTGACGTAATAAACAAATTAATAAAAATATTGTTCCAATTAAAACATGAAGTCCATGAAATCCTGTTGCTATATAAAATGTTGAGCCATAAACTGAATCTGCAATTGTGAATGGAGCTTCAATATATTCATAAGCTTGTAAAATAGAAAAATAAATTCCTAATAAAACTGTAAAAAATAAACCTTGTGTTGTTTGAGTATGATTATTTTCTATTAATCTATGATGAGCTCAAGTTACAGTTACACCTGAAGTTAATAAAATTGCTGTATTTAACAATGGAATTTGAAAAGGATTAAAAGCAATAATTCCTATAGGAGGTCAAGATGCTCCTAGTTCAATAGTTGGGGATAATCTTCTATGAAAAAAAGACCAAAAAAATCTTACAAAAAATAAAACTTCTGATAAAATAAATAAAATTATTCCTCATCGTAATCCAATAGTTACAGCATAAGTATGTAATCCTTGATATGTTCCTTCACGTGATACATCTCGTCATCATTGATAAACAGTTAAAATTGTAATAATATTTCCTAAAATAAATAATGATATATCATATTGATGAAATCATTTTACTATACCGGAAACTGTTGTTATAGCTCCAATAGATGCTGTTAAAGGTCAAGGGCTATAATCTACTAAATGAAAAGGGTGATTTGAGTGTGTAGACATTAATTTACTTCTCTAGAGTATAAAGTGCTTAATACAGCAAATACATATGATTGAATTATAGCAACTGCTGATTCTAATACTAATAAAGCAATTTGAGTAATTAGTAATAGAATAATTAGAATTGAAGAAAGAGAAGGTCCAGTATTTCCCAATAAAGTAAGTAATAAATGTCCTGCAATTATATTAGCAGTTAATCGAACTGCTAAAGTACCAGGTCGAATAATATTTCTAATAGTTTCAATACATACTATAAAAGGTATTAAAACAGCAGGGGTACCTTGAGGAACTAAATGAGCAAATATGTGTTGAGTATGATTAATTCACCCATAAATTATAAAACATAATCATAAAGGTAAAGCTAATGTTAAAGTTAATGTTAAATGACTTGTTCTTGTAAAAATGTAGGGGAATAAGCCTATAAAATTATTAAAAAGGATTATTGAAAATAATGAAATAAAAATAAATGTTGATCCATTATGACCTGAAGGACCTAATAAAGTTTTAAATTCTTTATGTAAGGTATTTAAAATTGAATTTCAAAAAATATTATATCGAGAAGGCATTAATCAATATATTGACGGAATTAATAATAACCCTAGAAATGTTCTTATTCAATTAATAGATAAATTAAAAATTCTTGAAGAAGGGTCAAATACAGAAAATAAATTAGTTATCATTTTCAATTTATTGAGTTTAAATTAATTTTTTTTAAATTTAAAGATTTAGGTGAAGAAGGTAAATAAGAATAATAATTTAAAATTGAAAAAAGAATAAAAGAAATTGAAAAAATAATAAATAAATTTAATCATCTAATAGGGGCTATTTGTGGAATTAAAAAATATTAATTTATATTAATAATTTTAGTTTGACATACTAATGTTATATTTTAACTAATTTTTTCATTAGAAGTAATCGCTAATTTACTATTATATGGTTTAAGAGACCAGTACTTGCTTTCAGTCATCTAATGATTAATTTAATTTGATAAAATTCATTTAATAAAGTAATTAATTGGAATTCTTTCAATTACAATAGGTATGAAACTGTGATTAGCTCCACAAATTTCAGAACATTGGCCATAAAATAAGCCTGGACGGTTAATAAAAAAATTTGTTTGATTTAATCGTCCAGGGGTTCCATCAACTTTTACTCCTAAAGCAGGAACAGTTCATGAATGAATTACATCTGCTGCAGTTACTAAAATTCGAATTTGAGAGTTTATAGGTAAAATTACTCGATTATCAACATCAAGTAATCGAAATCCATTATCAGGCAATTCATTTGTTGGAATTATATATGAATCAAATTCAATATTATTAAAATCAGAATATTCATAACTTCAATATCATTGATGACCAATTGTTTTTAAAGTAAGTGAAGGTTCATTAATTTCATCTAATAAATATAATAATCGTAAAGAAGGGAAAGCAATAAAAAATAAAATAATTGCAGGTAAAATAGTTCAAATTATTTCAATTATTTGGCCATGGAGTAAAAATCGATTTACAAAAGAATTAAAAAATAATATAATTATCAAATAACCTACTAAAATAGTAATTATAATTAAAATTAATAATGCATGATCATGAAAAAATGTTAATTGTTCTATTAAAGGGGAAGCACTATCTTGTAATCCTAAGTTAGATCATGTTGACATTATATTCTAATAAAAGTAAAATACTTTATATATGGAGCTTAAATCCATTGCACTAATCTGCCATATTAGAAAATAACTAATAAGGGCAATTCATTATATCTATGTTCAGCAGGAGGAGTATTTTGGTATCATTCAATAGATGAACTTAATTGAATAGGATAAATTACTTCACGTTGAGAAATTAAACTTTCTCAAATAATATAAAAAAAGAATAAAATCCCTAATAATGAAATAGATGAACCAATTGTTGAAATAACATTTCATGTTGTGTATGCATCTGGATAGTCTGAATAACGTCGAGGTATTCCAGCTAACCCTAAAAAATGTTGAGGAAAAAATGTTAAATTAACTCCAATAAATATAATAACAAATTGACTTTTTAATCATTTAGTATTTATTGTTAATCCAGTAAATAAAGGGTATCAATGAATAAATCCAGATATAATAGCAAATACAGCTCCTATAGATAAAACATAATGAAAATGAGCAACTACATAATATGTATCATGTAAAATAATATCAACAGATGAATTTGCCAATACAACTCCTGTCAATCCCCCAACAGTAAATAAAAATACAAATCCTAATGCTCATAAAATAGCTGGTGAATAACTTAATTGTGTTCCATGTAAAGTTGCTAATCAACTAAAAATTTTAATTCCTGTTGGAACAGCAATAATTATTGTTGCAGATGTAAAATAAGCTCGTGTATCAACATCTATTCCTACAGTAAATATATGATGGGCTCATACAATAAAACCTAATAAACCAATAGCTAATATAGCATAAATTATTCCTAATGAACCAAAAGTTTCTTTTTTTCCTGATTCTTGACTAATAATATGAGAAATTATTCCAAACCCAGGTAAAATTAAAATATAAACTTCTGGATGTCCAAAAAATCAAAATAAGTGTTGGTAAAGAATTGGGTCTCCTCCTCCAGCCGGGTCAAAAAAAGATGTATTAAAATTTCGATCTGTTAATAATATTGTAATAGCTCCAGCTAAAACTGGCAATGATAATAAAAGTAAAAGAGCAGTAATTACTACAGATCACACAAATAAAGGTATACGATCTAAAGTAATACCTGTAGCTCGTATATTAATAACAGTTGTAATAAAATTTACTGCACCTAAAATAGAAGAAATTCCAGCTAGATGTAAGGAAAAAATAGCTAGATCAACTGAAGCTCCTCCATGGGCAATCCCTGAAGATAGCGGTGGATAAACTGTTCATCCTGTACCAGCCCCATTTTCAACTATTCTACTTACTAGCAATAAAGATAAAGCAGGAGGAAGTAATCAAAATCTTATATTATTTATTCGGGGAAATGCTATATCGGGAGCTCCTAATATAATAGGAACTAATCAATTTCCAAATCCTCCAATTATAATTGGTATTACCATAAAAAAAATTATAATAAAAGCATGAGCTGTAACAATTACATTATAAATTTGATCATCACCAATTAATGCTCCTGGATGACCTAATTCAGCTCGAATTAAAATTCTTAGAGAAGTTCCAATTATTCCTGCTCATGCTCCAAAAATAAAATATAAAGTTCCAATATCTTTGTGATTAGTTGAAAATAACCATTGTCGCGATTAAGTGGCTGAAGTTTAGGCGATAGATTGTAAATTTATTTATAAGAGTATTCTTCTTAATCAATAGCTTTATAGTCAATAATGATATTAGACTGCAATTCTAAAGGAGTAAGATTTTACTAAAGCTTAAAGGAGTAATCCTATATTTATAGCTTTGAAGGCTATCAGTTTATTTAACTTAAAGCCTTAAAGCATATAATAGAATAATGAAATTAAAAATAATCCATTAATTGAAATAAAAGATAAAAATAAATAACAGTTTAAATTGATTTTATTAAATTGTATATTAATTATTCAGTTATTTTCATAATAGTTTAATATAAATGCAGAATAACAAATTCGTAAGTAATAAAATAAAGTGATTAATGTTGAAATTAATAAAATTGTTAATAAAAATAATTGATTATTAAAAGAAAGTTGTTGAATAACAATTCATTTTGGAAGAAATCCTAAAAATGGAGGCAATCCTCCTAATGATAAAAAATTTATAAATAAAATAAATTTTAAAATTTTTGAGTTAAAAAATAAAGAAAATAATTGATTTAAATGATAACTTTTAAAAATATTAAATATAAATGTTAAAATTAAAGTTAAAAAAGAATATATTATAAAGTAAATTAATCAAATAGATTCACTAATGTTTAATGCTGAAAGTATTCATCCTAAATGATTAATGGAAGAAAAAGCTATTAATTTTCGTAGTGAAGTTTGATTTAATCCTCCTAATGCTCCAATAATAGTAGATAAAATAATTCTAATAATTAATAATTCTTTAATATTTAAATAAGAAATTAATATTAAAGGTGCAATTTTTTGTCATGTTATTAAAATTAAAGCATTAATTCAAGATAGTCCTTCTATTAAATTAGGAAATCAAAAATGAAAAGGAGCAGCTCCTCTTTTTAATAATAAAGAAGATAATATAATTATTGAAACATATCTTAAATTTGTTTCAAAATTTATATTATTTTTTAACATTATTAAAATAATAGAAAATAATAATACAGTTGAAGCTAAAGCCTGTGTTAAAAAATATTTCAAAGAAGATTCTGTAGATATTAAATTATTATTATCTCTTATTAAGGGGATAAAAGATAATAAATTAATTTCTAAACCTATTCAAGCTCCTAATCAAGAATTAGAAGAAATTGTAATTATTGATCCTATAATTAAAACAAAAAAAAATAAGATTTTTGAAGAATTATTAAAAATTAAAAAGAAAAGGATTAAAACCTTTATAAATGGGGTATGAGCCCAGTAGCTTAATTAGCTTATCTTTTTATATTTTAGTGTAAGATGCACAAAAGTTTTTGATACTTTTAGAAATAGTTTAATTCTATTAAATATAAGTAATGAATGTAATTATATTACATAATTTACTCTATCAAAGTAACCCTTTTATCAGGCAATTCATT